TTTCTAATTGACCTTTGGATACAAATCGCGAGAATGTATATTCTTCTTCAAATATGCTATTGAAGGAAAAGGGATTAAACCTTTTTAAGAAATAAAGTTTTTTGATCGGAATATTAAAAAACCGAAAGATCCCTTAACTATTTAAGTTATTAATCGAACGAATCACACTTTTACCACTAAACTATACCCGCCACATATCCATTATTATATATGGATATACCTTTTGTCGAACAAAGGAATGAGATGCAATTAAGATAGCATCAGACTCATGAAAATTCTAGCGTTGACACTACGTCCCGCCGGGGCGGGGGTATTTGAAAAAATAGGCGAAGAACAGAAAGTTTATTTTTTATTTAAATAAAATATTTAAATAAAAAATAAATAAATAAAAAATTTAGAATATAAATAGAATATAAAATATAATAAATATATTATTATAATATATAATAATAAAGTGAAAAGTATAACTTTTCACTTGCTGTAAGTCATTATTGACAGTCCTAAATCGAAGGAGTTATTGAAGCTGGACCATAGAAATGATGAATTCCGCATTTCTTTTTTTGTTTTCAACTTTCCCCTCAACTGCCGTATTTTATGAATTTGAATTCGGATCGATTGGATCTCAAATGTTCAAATAAAGCTTGTCCCTTGAACAAATAAATGAGTTATGTTATATATGTATGTTATATATGTTAGAATATATTCTATGTGTGTTTCATTTTTAATATTGTTTAATATTTAATATATGTATGTATTCTTTATCCAGTTAAGTAATTAAGTAGATTGAGAAAAAAATACTAATAACAAAAAAATCTTAACTTAAAATACTTAATAAGAATGGTGAAAAATATTCATATTCTTTCATATTCCATACTATAGAATATGATATAGTATATCATATTCTATAGTATATTATTTCCATGGTGTTAATAATACTAATAAATGACGCTTCTATCATAGGAATAGGGATGGAAATTGGCTTTCTTGTTGCTTCAATAACAAGCAAGTATTTTTGATTTGATATCAAATCAAAAATAATTAAATCGTTTGATCTATGAAATGATTCATCAGAAGTAATGTAATGGCCCGGCCAGTACTTAACCAGGCCGGGGGAATGAACCTTTCTTACAAAATAAAAGAAGTAATCAAAGAAGTAAGGTATTCTTTCTGTATCTATTCTATTGGAGATAAGATATCCGTTTCGAATCATTACATTATCTGAATTGAATTATTGATCAAATTCGTAGATATCTTATCTATTTTAATAGAATATTTATTTAGAATATATTATTAGTGTTATTTTATCCTTATACTTATAATTATAATAAAAATAAAGAAAGAAAACGAGGGTTCTTTTAATCTTTTTTACTTCACGTGTCACATCACATAAAAAATGAAAAATTTTGAATTGGGAGAGATGGCTGAGTGGACTAAAGCGGCGGATTGCTAATCCGTTGTACGAGTTATTTGTACCGAGGGTTCGAATCCCTCTCTCTCCGCCCCCTCTGATTACTTCAGACTTTCAAAATTTTTCCAATTTCAATCCCTGATTTTTCATAATAGGTAAATGTATGGAATACATAAAAAAGTAAAGAAAAACTCAAAATCCTTTTTTTTTATTCCTCGCGTCCGGGATTACGGCCCGGATCGTTAGATAAGAATCCAAAGATGAAGAGAGAAACAAAAAATATCACTACTGTGTAAACGAAGAGTTTGAGAGTAAGCATTACACAATCTCCAAGATTATTTTTTTGGAAAAAGGAAATAGATTGCCTATTTTTTATCATATACACTATTTTGACATAACACCCCCCAAATGAAGTCTTTTCTTGAAAAAAAAAAGTAATTTTCACGAATTTATTTGTAATAAGAAAAGAAAGATTCGGATTCCTTCATTACCAAAAATTTTTGGCCATATCCATTATTTGGTATTGTGGGGTCCTTAGAAAGTCCTTGTTTACTGGAAGGTCAGAACGAGGAAATAAGTTGATCCAAATTTGTCACTGCGGTTATTCAATATAAAAGAATTTCGATTTTTGAATCGAGGGTTCATAATGTAAAACTTATCTGATCTTATCAATTTTTCGAATTTTTTTCGGATAAATCATGAGCGGAGCATTAAAAATTTTATCGAAAACTTACGGCAGCTTGCCAAACAAAGGCTAAGAGAAAAAATAGTACAGGTATGACAGGCATAACATCTACGATTGGATTGAAAAAGGCATAAGCCTCGGGCAATTTGCCGAAGAAAAAACTACTCGAATAGAGGGTAGAATTAAGACAGATACAGATTAAATTAAAGATATTAAGCATAAGAAACATTTCATTCTTGTAGATTAGAAAATTTGATTTTGGTTGAGTTCTTTTTCTTAGGGAAAAACGAGAGGTCAAAAAACCCTTCTTTTTCTTCGAACTCTCCCAAATCTAAAATCTTTCCTTTCATTCTCAAATGAGAATACAAGGAATTTGAGTTTCATACAATATCTTAATTGAATTTTATGTAATGATCAATAATTTTTTTTTTATTCCATATTTCCATGTGCTGAATCCTAGCAGCAATGTATTTCATATGTATTTTGGTTGGGATTGACGAATGACCAATACCAATATTAGTCTTTATTAGTGTCGAATATAAATTCTAAATCTAAATGGGGCGTGGCCAAGCGGTAAGGCAACGGGTTTTGGTCCCGTTATTCGGAGGTTCGAATCCTTCCGTCCCAGATCGTCTCCATCAGAAACGAAAGATTCTTCTCTTTAACAATTTTCTGTTTCATTTTGGATATTTGGATATAATGTGATCTCGCCTTTTGTTCTGAATTCTAGAAATATGAATAATTCTAAGAATTATATCTTTTCTTTCGTTTGGTTTCTCACAAACGTGATCGAGTGTACGGGTAGAAATAAAGATATTTCTTTGAATTCTTAATTCAAAAAAGAATTGGGGGTGTATCATTCCCATTCAGAGTATACTTGTACTACTACTCATATTCATATTGAAGTAAGTTACTTAGGGAAACTTTGTGTTCCATATCGATGAAATGTGAATTCTCGCATGATGCATTCTGAATCGAAATAAAAAAAAGGCCTTTTTTCTATTCTATTCCCCAAGGAAAGCCTAAAGAAAATAAACGGTGTACCCCAATTCCCCACTTTATGTGGAGACTAAAGATTACGTAGTTTTTGGTATGAATTTCATTTCTTTCATCGTTCGTCTTAAAACTTCTAAAGCTGGGAAAAAATAGGAAAAACGAGTTGATCCAGATGTCGTTTTTTTTGTATTTTATCTTATTCAAATGAATAATTGGAAATCAATGTAATGTAACGATTAAATGGATGGAAATTTATATATTCCATTTGCTTGACTTTATTGGAATTGGTGGAAAGATTATTGAACCAGAAGTAAAAAAAATCCGTCTGTATAATCTGTATAATATAAAATGAACAAGTCCTATAATATATATTATGTATTGTTATCGTATTGTTCTATTTCAGTAATAGCGGCTCTTTGGTTAAGTCAAAAGGGTCTGTGATTCTTTAAATATCCATGATTACCCCCGGTAATAACTGTTCGTTGTATATGATGGATACGAAAAGATTAGAGTTATTCTTGATTCTGATTTTCTCTTTCAGATGAAAGAAAGAATAACGACTTTAATCTTATCTTACCTTACACGAGACCTTTTCTATTCCATACTCATGAAAACAAAAAACAATTTTGATTTTGACTTCATTTTTATGAACCTTGGTACTTGAAGAAGTCTGAAAAATCTATTGTGAAAAATCTATATTATAGAGAAACTTACGACCTTTTCGAGTCATCGGACTAGCTTATATTTGGTTAATAACTGATTTTGGTCCGGAATTGGAAATCCATTAAGGGCCATTCTTTTGAGGTTTCGAATTTATTTGTTCGAGAAAAATAGGATCTTTTTTTTCATGATTCACCATTCCGAACGATCTGTTGAAGATATAAATAAGACTTAAGTATATTCCTCTTTTTTAGAAAGCTGTTTCATTCATAGGATAGAATATGGGGTGAAATAACTTTAATAAAACCTTTCTAAGACTTTTCCGGATAATTATTTATCTATCCATTTATCTATCCATAGATACATAGAAAGTATTATATACCGTTGAACCAATGACTATTCATGATTCCATATTGAATCAATTCCATACCGGTTCAAAATTCAATTTTAAATTAGAGGAATGTTGTTATGGTAAAACTTCGTTTGAAACGATGTGGTAGAAAGCAACGTGCGACTTGAAGGACATGATTCGTTGTGGATTCTTATACCCACCATTTTCTATAGGAATGAAGATGCTCTTGAATCGACATAGTTTGTTCTGTTCCTGCTCGGAACCTAACCTAATTTGTGTTGGGTTCGTAAATGGGAAAGGAATAGTACATGATGGAGCTCGAGCAAAAAGTATTGATTAATTTATCGGGGGAAGAATCTAGGGTTAGTAACAATTAATAAGTTAGACCAACTTTGTAAGTATATCCTCAATATAGAAATTGAAATCAAAGGGTTAAAATTTGAACAAGTTTGAAATGAAATAAAAAAAGTCAACTTGTTGGAATTGGTAAAGTAAAACTTTTCGATTAAAATGTAAAGTGTATTATATTACAAGGGAATCAATCGTTCGTATTATCTTTCCACAGAAAGAAATAACAAAAAACAAAAGGTATGTTGCTGCCATTTTGAAAAAAAGGAGTAAAGATCACCGAAGTAATGTCTAAACCCAATGATTTTACAAAGCAAAGAGAAAGGATTCCGGAACAAGGAAACACTATTTTCAATTGTCTCAATAATTTTATTATTTTATTATAATGAGGAGTAAAAATAGAGACGAGACAAACAAGAGAGGTTAGAGACGACTCAAGAAATGCCTAAGGATTTACCTTCGAACTTTTTCAAAATTACCCAACTTGAGTTATGAGTACGAATGATATTTCTTTTTTCTGTAAGTAAGAACAAAAAACAACTCAAATCATAGTCTAATTCATTATTTTATGGATCTATTTGCCATTATATACAGAATATACAGAAATATTAGAATCATTTTTCTCGAGCCGTATGAGGAGAAAACCTCCTATACGTTTCTAGGGGGGGGGTATTATTTATCTACATCTATCCCAATGAGCGATCTATCGAATCGTTGCAATTGATGCTCGATCCCGACGAGAAGGGAGAGATCTTCAAAAAGTGGGTTTTTACGATCCGATACAGAATCAAACTTATTTAAACGTTCCTGCTATTCGTTATTTCCTTGAAAAAGGTGCTCAACCTACAGGAACTGTTCATGATATTTTAAGGAAAGCAGAATTATTTAAAGAAAGAGCTTCGTAAAGAAAAAAAAAACAAAATTTCTAAATAAAAAAGGAAGGGTAACTAGTATCTATTTTTGGTAATTATTTACCCACAATTTGCTCTTTTCTTGTTCTATTTATACTTAATTTACTTTATTTCTTGTTGTGCCAATCCAACACAAATACTTATTTGATTTACTTATTAATTTAATTGAATTAATTGAATTTGTTTTCTCAACATTCCATTCATATTGACAATGGTGTATCGAACAAATATAATTCGATCGTAGATAAATAGATCTGTTTATTCCGACTCCGACCCCTATTGGTTTTTCCTTTACTTCAGTCAAATAATGGGTTTGCCGGATTTACTGTTATACAAGATGTATTTTCTTAACAAAAATCAAAAATTTTGAGAAAAGGGGGCGGTCTGTAAATGTAAATTTTGACATTTCTATTGGGAATCTGTTGTTTAAAATTCGATCCGCTCATTTTGCTATTTTGATGTTTATAATTGATCATAAAATCTTTCCTTTATATTTCATTTCTTATTAGTTCAATGTTTTGACGTAGTTGTACAGTGCAATTCAATTGATTTTTTTTATTTCGATCGTATCTACATATAATATTTATCTGGGTTGCTAACTCAACGGTAGAGTACTCGGCTTTTAAGTGCGACTATGATCTTTTACACATTTGGATGAAGCAAGGAATTCGTCCAGACTCTTGGTAGAGTCTATAAGACCACGACAGATCCTGAAAGGTAATGGATGGAAAAAACAGCATGTCGTAATAATAAGAAAAAATGGAATTTCTTATTATATTCTTATTTTTTTGAGTGGAATTTTGAGTTGATCCTTACCGGATCATTCCAAAATTTTGTTTTGATTTTTGGAGGAGGGCAAAAGAAATTCACATTTACAGTTGGTCTAGTGAATAAATGGATAGAGCCCTACGGCTCCAATTCTGATAAAAAAAAAAGTAACGAGCTTCTATTCTTAATTTGAATAATTACCCGATCTAATTAGATGTTAAAAATAAATTAGTGCCTGATGCGGGGAAGGGTTCTCCCGTGAATGGACCTTTGATTCTTTTTTTTTTTTTCTTTTTTAATAAATCCTAACTATTTCTCTATTATGGATTGGAAACGAATGTGTAGAAGAAACAGTATACTGACAAAAAGAATTTGTTCCAAAGTCAAAAGAGCGATCGGGTTGTAAAAATAAAAGATTTTTGACCCTCTGGTAATTATAACGAAGATAAACCCATTGGATAGAAGGGGAGAGGAAAAAGATCTGTTGATTGGACTCCCTGTTTCCGGGGTATATATTTTTTTCCATACATAATACATACCCTGTTCTGACCATATTGCACTATGTATAATTTGATAATTCAAGAAATGCCTATTGTTTCTGGTTCAAGTAGAAATGTAAGTCAATGGAAGAATTACAAGGATATTTAGAAAAGGATAGATCTCGGCAACAACACTTCCTATATCCGCTACTCTTTCAGGAGTATATTTATGCACTTGCTCATGATTATGGTTTAAATGGTTCAATTTTTTACGAATCCGCGGAAGTTTTTGGTTATGGCAATAAATATAGTTTAGCACTTGTAAAACGTTTAATTATTCGAATCTATCAACAGAAATCTTTGATTTCTTTGGTTAATGATTCTAACCAAAATCGATTTGTTGGGCACACCCACAACAATTTTTTTTATTCTCGTTTTTATTCTCAAATGATATCAGAAAGTTTTTCAATTATTGTAGAAATTCCATTCTCGCTGCGATTAGTATCTTATTTCAAAGAAAAAGAAATACCAAAATATCATAATTTACGATCAATTCATTCAATTTTTCCCTTTTTAGAGGACAAATTATCGCATTTAAATTATGTCTCAGATATACTAATACCTCATCCTATCCATATGGAAATCTTGGTTCAAATTCTTCAATGCTGGATTCAAGATGTTCCCTTTTTGCATTTATTGCGATTCTTTCTTCACGAATATCATAATTGGAATAGTCTTCTCATTACTCAGAAGAAATCCATTTTCGTTTTTTCAAAAGAAAATAAAAGACTATTTCGGTTCCTATACAATTTTTATGTGTTTGAATGCGAATTTTTATTTGTTTTTATTCGTAAACAATCCTTTTATTTGCGATTAACATCTTTTGGAACTTT